TGCATGTATCAATATGGATGGAAATATTTAGTACATGAAATAGCGATTTGCTAGATATATAAATAGATATATAAGATATAACTAATAAAACGGGTCTTGTGTTCTGGAATTGGAATCAAAGAAAGATATTTAAAATGGCTCGTATGTTGTGACTTGGAATAAATGTTTCCCGGTAAAGGAAGGGAATAGTAATTTATTCATTCCTAATTTATTCCTATAGAACGTCTAGGAACAAGAAGATTAAATCGGATATATCGACAGATTCCCGCGTAGTCCAAAGAAAAAAAAGATCCAATTTCATCTCTATCGAATTTTAATATCAGAATAGTGGATATAATTATGATGCAATGGGTTAGGTCCACTTACTTTTTATTTTGTTGATTTCTAATCGATTTAATTGGAATAATGGAAAATAGGAAAGGAATAGTAATATTTGAAAGGAAAGGAATAGTAATATTTGAAGATTTAACGAGACGACTTATCCTTACATTCATTATAATATTTAATATTTTAATATATTCATTATAATATTTAATATTTTAATATAATATTTATAATAATTATATTATTTATTTAATAATTAATAATATATTTTTTATTTAATAATATATTTAATTTATTAAAATAGCAAATTTATAACCATACTATAATTAATTATAATGTTATAATTTTGATTATATATTAAAATATTAAATTATAATTAAAATATGAAATTATACGGTTTGTTACTTTTTTTTTTATTACTTTATTACAATTACAAAGATCAACAATATCTTTATTCGCACTTCAAATATGAATACTACTGCCGGAGTTTTATGATTTATGAAAAAATCAAAGCCCCTTATCGGATTTGAACCGATGACTTACGCCTTACCATGGCGTTACTCTACCACTGAGTTAAAAGGGCTTGTTTGATCCAATTCCTGAATAAAGACACTATGAGTTTAGTATATATACTTATTATAATAGATGTACATAGATATATCTTATAATAAGTATAAGGATAGATATATCTTATAATAAGTATAAGGGTTCATTCAGGAATGAAAAATTTTCTTTATCCAGTAAAAGTAAATTAAATAATTTAATATAATTTAATATAGAGTATATAATATAGGTAAAATAAAACGGTTTATTGATATGATATTGGATTTGATAAATATCAATACAATGAATTGTTTCAAGACTATCCTAATTGACATCATAACTAAATTCATTTGAGTGATACATGTATCCACTAATTTAACATAGATCCAAGATATTTCATTGAATCATTGATAAAGAGATTCGGATAAAGAGATTCGGCGTGGCCTTTGAACCAAACTTTTATCGAAAAAAATTGTATAGAAAGAATCGTGAAAGACGGAAAGATCCTTCGTATCGAGTCATACCATTCCATTATATTGACAATTTTAAAAAACTATTCATACTATGAACATAGTATGATGGCGGTCGTGCAAGTCTGCCCCCATCGTCTAGCGGTTCAGGACATCTCTCTTTCAAGGAGGCAGCGGGGATTCGACTTCCCCTGGGGGTAGGGTACTACGAAAGGAAGTTGATCGTGGATTATCAATAAGCCTGGAATTGATTCTTCCTGGGTCGATGCCCGAGCGGTTAATGGGGACGGACTGTAAATTCGTTGGCAATATGTCTACGCTGGTTCAAATCCAGCTCGGCCCAATAATTTGCCGATCCGCCATGAAATGATATAATATAACCCATTTGTTGCTCTCCAGAAATGCCCGATCCCCCAATCCCAATACGGAAGAAATCCATTTTATGATATATCTATACCACTATTTATTTACTCTCTTTTTACAAGAAATTCTGATCTTGCTAATGATCTAGATTCATATCAGGATCCGTAACTATAAAGTAAAGTTTAAGGAAAAGAGTAAATAAAAAAAAACTTTTGAAAAGAGTAAATAAAAAAAAACTTTTTTGATTGAACGAGTGATTATCCAATTGATTTGGCAATAACGAAAGGATTACTAGTAATACCGGCTGCTCTCACTAAAGTACATATACATATGGGTATCGATATATCACACTCGCAGCTCTGTTACAACACGCCAATTCTAATCGAAATTGAAAGGGTTAGAATGAAATCATAAAAATATGTATACTTTATTTTATTATGGTATTTACTTGGGATTGTAGTTCAATTGGTCAGAGCACCGCCCTGTCAAGGCGGAAGCTGCGGGTTCGAGCCCCGTCAGTCCCGACGAATCCAAATCCAATAAAAAACTATATCAATTCATCTCTCTATTTTTTGTGAAAAGAAGTCCAAATAACATAATTTCATTCCCAACAGTGATCCCTCTTCTTTTTTTCTTTTTCGTTTCACATTTATCATCAACCAAATGGGGGAATTTCCATTTCTTCGACTAGTACCGATTCGATTGATGGGAGAGAGGCATATGTGGATTAGTACAATTATTATATTATTAGCATCAGATTCAGGATTCCACGGGATACCGTACTGTACTGGGTCTGGCTTTTTCAATTACTCCCGATCTGTGAAATATGAAATAGAGTAGAGTATTGTATGTTTCCCGGGAGTACATACATAAATGGAATTTGTACAATATAAAAAAAATTGAACATAGTTACTGTGTTGTGTATAGAATAGTATAGAATACTTTTTTTTTAAGATTAAAATAAAAGTATATCCTTTTCGGGCCCTATTTTGTGTAACCTCAATTTCAAATTTTACTAATTTGAAATAATCTATCTCATTCAAATTTCGCATTGAGCTTTTGATATATGCGTCCCATTACTAATCCAATGAAAGAGGATATTCAAAAAATAAAGATCAAACAAGGATCACTTTTTTATTAGCGAGGTAATGAATTTTTTTTTTATAAGGGTTTTTCCTTGAAAGAACAAACTTTTTAAATTTATATATAAATATATAAAAAAATAGTTAATTTGATGGAATATTCGATTTTTTTATACCGGAATTTGTACTCGTCTTTATCATACTTCTTTTGTTTTCCAAGAAGATTGGATCATTAAAAAAAGGAGTTTATAACTTAGCTCCTTCCTTTTTTTCATTGAGCTTCTATTGTTTGTTGGGGTTTGTTTAGAACCAATGGTAAGTGGAAAGGCGGTTAGATGATACTTCATCAGATGATTGTACAAAGAGGGCGGTAGGTTATAGAAAAGAAAGAATGATAAATAAATAAAGGAATTATTGATTGTATCGGGAATCAAATTTTGAGTTCAGTATGGATAAAAGATCGTCCTATGTTATACTATTCAATTCTTGACGATGAATCGATTTGATAGCTCCGATATTGTTATTCATGATATTGATCCGATTCGATATCATCGAGATGTAATGCATCCCATTGAATTTACAGGCGAAAGATTTATTATCTCTATGGGATTAACTCCCGAGTTATTGCGAATTAAAGAAAAATTAAACAATGAGATTATGGAAGTAAATATTCTCGCATTTATTGCTACTGCACTGTTTATTCTAGTTCCTACTGCTTTTTTACTTATAATATACGTAAAAACAGTCAGCCAAGGTGATTAATTTGAATTAAACTTGATTTTTTATTTCTTATCAATAATTGCAGAGAAGAAAAGGATAAAAATTTCGCGTCTTAAATGAAATGGGCAGACTAGAATCAGTCGTATTCTATGAGATACGATAGTATGGTAGAAAGATTCAGATATTTCTTTCTACCATACTATCTAGTATTGTTATTGTAGTGTATAAAGTTGTATTGTAATGCGGGTTAATTTAATATAGATTAATATAGATCAATCTACAATAGTATTATCATATTCCTTTTCTATATATATAGAAATCGATTAAATTACGTATATATAATATATATAGTGATAATGTATATTATATAGTATCCCAATTCTATTTCTTTGCTTTATCTATTTGTATTTAATTTGTGTTGATTTGAATTAAATTAATTTGAAATAATCGAAAGCGACTTTTACGATTCGAATTCCTAGATTTCTGATTATTTTCAATATGAATCCCGATCGAAAGAATCAATGACTTCTTCGATGGGTATAATAAAATAATCTTTTAGTTAGCATTCCGACGAAGAAGTCATTGATTGAGGAGTTGACAAATGATCCATGGGAACTTCTTCGGATTTCGAAAAGGATTAGTAAAACCCGTCGACTTTTAACATTTGAACCATGATATGAAATGGGTTCAATAAAACAAGCAAAACATAAATAAAATTTCTAAAATAGTAAAACTAAAACAAGCGGCGCAATATGTGACTCGCCCAAGACAATATTTTAGGATGTGCAGTATCTCGTTGGACAACTACTATGTTGTTTCCCAATGTGTATCCACGTAATGGAATAACCGAATTGTTTTCTCTTTGATCTTTGAACAGTAAAGAGGTAAACAAAATAAAAAAAAGTTCCGTTCTTCCTCATGGTCCATATCTAACTTTGGTAAGAGTCAGTTCATCGAAATAGAAAATTTATGAAGAATTCAGTTGGAATAAATTGCCTACCATTTGTATTCCTTTTACTTTTTTGACTTTCAAAATACGAACACGGAAATAATTGAAATATTTCTTTGATTGAAAGAGTATTCTTCATATATATTTATTATTCATAGAATACATTACTCAACTAAAATCCAAGAGAATTTCGAAATGAAGATATTTTTCATTTCTATTTCAATTTAAAAATAAAATTTTAAATTGAAATAGTGAAATTTTAAATAAAAAAAACTTTGCCGAACGATCTATAAAAAAAAAGTGATACTGTTTAGTTCCTAAACTCAATTAGTAGTACTTCTAGAGTCCACTCCTTCCCCATACTACTAGTGAAAGGGAAAACGTAAAGACTACCATTAAAGCAGCCCAAGCGAGATTTACTATATCCATGTGAATTATGTCCTCTATCTCTATGAAGGAATTATTCAATTATTGTTCACTAATAAATAATAGGGGAATCACTGGCGCAGAGTCAAAAAGTTATTCTGACCCAACACCGTTGATGAAACA